TTTATTCCTATTTATTATATTAATTCTATAATTTGAATTTGATCCGATCAAAATAGGATTTTAGAAATAGAGATAAGGATAGGATTTTTTTTAGAAATAAGGAATAAAGAAATCATGGATAAATCCAAGCGACTCTTTCTTAAATCCAAGCGATCTTTTCGTAGGCGTTTGCCCCCGATCCAATCGGGGGATCGAATTGATTATAGAAACATGAGTTTAATTAGTCGATTTATTAGTGAACAAGGAAAAATATTATCTAGGCGAGTAAATAGATTGACCTTAAAACAACAACGATTAATTACTATTGCTATAAAACAAGCTCGCATTTTATCTTCGTTACCCTTTCTTAATAATGAGAAACAATTTGAAAGAAGCGAGTCGACCGCTAGAACTACTGCTCTTAGAACCAGAAAAAAATCGGCTTCAATTGACTCAAAATTATCAAACGTAGGCTGATGCTTTATTCAAAAAATCTGACAATTAAAATTGTCGTGTCGTAAGAAAAAATAAATAAATAAAAGAATCAAATCCGGTTGGGGAAGAAAAAGAAGAAATCTTTTTTTTTTGTTATTGAGCGTCTTCGCTCATCTTGTTTTGATGACCTTATCAGATCAGAATTTTTTTTATCATATTAATTTCTACTCTACCTTCCCCGAGTTCATTCTCGAGGGAACCCCATTTCATTTAAAGCATTTCGGTGGATTCCTTACGATCTCCTTATTTTATAATCTCATTGGAAATCATATAAAGACAATTCCTATTTGAGATAGCTATTTGTGCAAGTATTTTACGATTAAGAAGCAACTGTTTCTTGTACAGATTGTGTATTAATCTACTATAACTATAGGATCCCCGCGCTCCGCGAATTACTGCATTTATTCGAGTGATCCACAAACGACGAAAATCTCTTTTTTTACTATCTCTATCCCGATGAGCCGAAACCAAGGCTCTTATTCTTTGTTGAGTAATAGTTCGAGTAAGTCTTGAATGAGCCCCTCGAAAGCTTGATGCAAATAAACGAATTTTTGTTCGACGTCTCCGAGCTATATATCCCCGTTTAATTCTGGTCATTGAATAAAAGAAATTTTGATGAATAACTAATTCTTTCTTTCAGTTATTCTTTTCTAGTCTATTAATAACAAAACGGATTCTTCCAATGTATAAAATCAAAATTCCAATGGCTTTTGCTACTATAACCGTCCCGACCACGATTTTTCCTTTTTTCTAGGCATTTCATTTCGCCTTGAAATAAGAAATTGTATTGATACTAGGTATCAAAAAAAGCATATTAACTAAAATAAAGGAGTAAATAGAAATGGATAAATAAATAGTGGGTTCCATCGTTTCTATGGTTACTTCTTAAACGGTGAGGTCCTTTCTATACACCGGAGCTCATTCCTTCATTTAATTGGTAACTTGTACAGTTCACACTCTTCGGCTCTACTCATAAATTTTCCAGTAATAGATCTTTCACAACGAGATCTATCTTATACAGTAACGGTATGTAAGTATGAGGATTAATTGGGTAGCTGACCCTGTTAGTCCGTTCTTTGCAAGAGTCGAAGCATAATCTTTTTGGTTTTTAAATAGAAATAGGGTTTTCCCCGCTTAATGGATAAGCATTTGCTACCAATGGGGAATTTTTTCTCATCTTAAATTCCAAGATTGGATTTGCGCCAATGGAAACCATAAATTTCATACACAATAGAAGGATATGGTAGATCTATCTTTTTTAGATAGTGAACGGAAGAAGCCCATTCTATTCACTGGTACTGATCGTTGATACTGAAAAAATTGTTTCTTTTTTCTCAGTCCATGATCTGAACAAGTCGCACATACACCCTAGTACATGTTCCTCGGCGCTGAGGACATCCCCCAAGAGCAGGGGATTTCGTGACATTTCTAATTGGCTGTCTTGCATTTCTAATAAGTTGTTTAATAGTTGGCATGCTGAATCATATACATAATAGACTGGTTTAGATCGATCCTAACCAGATGATTCTGAATTACTTCTTTTTCTATTTTCTATTTAATAGGTTAATAAAATAGTAACCCCTTAAGTTAAGAAGGAAAGGAATAAGAGGGATTAAATCAATCTTAATTAAATTGTGGATTGGTGTTAAATCGTTGCTATTGCTATTTGTTATTTAACCGTTACAATATCCACAATTCCATAAGCTTGGGCTTCTGTTGCTGACATAAAAACATCTCTTTCCATGTCTTCGGATACAACCCAGAAGGGCTTGCCCGTTCTTTGTACATAAACCCTTGTGATGCTTTCGCGAAGGTTCAGTAGTTCTTCCGCTTCCAGGATAAATTCTGCCGCTTGTGAATCAAAAAAATAACTAGCAGGTTGATGGATCATTACCCTGATGATATAACATAATAAAAGGTTCTTCTAACTCACATAATGAGGCGAGAAGAATAGCTAAAGAATAATAAGAAAAAAAAGATAGAATTGACCAACCGTACAGGCATTTTTGCGCATTGCATACGGCTTTACAATGGAATTCTCTTTTTTCTTTTCTTTCATCGAAAAAAGAGAAAATATAGAGTCTATTAGACCCAGATCAATAAATAATCCAATTACCACCCTTCTTTTTTTTTCGGACAAGTTAAAAAATACTATGATGGCCCCGTTGCTTTATATATTTATTTCGTCTGTGATTCAGCAATCCCAAAGTTTCTTTTTTTTTTTGAAAAAAAAAATAAAGAAAAAAAAGAGTCTTTTTTTTTTTCGTACTCATAAATATTGTTAATAGCCTCTGGTGTGAAAAGAAAAAAACGTTTGTGACGCTGAGATGGGCCCACGACAGCTAAGATAAAATTGGAAATGCCCTTTCTCTCATACTACTCTTTCGATACATAATCTAATATTTTTTTTTTTGAAAAAAAAAAAAAAGAAAGAAAAAAAAATTTCATATCGAATTCGAAGTGCCATGCTATTATTACTTGCTAATTCATATTTCATATGGCGAAGGCATAGTCTTCTTTTTTCTTTCCATCAAATAAAAAAAACTCATTGGCGCCGAGCGTGAGGGAATGCTATACGTTTGGTAATTGTTCCTCCGACCAGGAGAAAAGATCCCATTGAAGCGGCCAATCCTATGCATATTGTATGCACATCTGGTTTCACAAATTGCATAGCATCATAAAGAGCTATTCCGGGTATTACCCATCCGCCAGGAGAGTTTATAAGGAAAACCATCTCTTGGGTATCATTCTCTATAGTGAGATATACCATAAGAGCAATAAGTTGATTCGAGATCTCGCTATCAACCTCTTGGCCTAAAAAAAATATTCTGTCTCGATAAAGTCGGTTGATTAGGATAAAATTGTATCCCTTCGTAGCCGTACAGGCACCTTTTGATGCATACGGTTCAACAAAAATTGCGAAAAAAAATCAATGTGTAGATTCCAGCCATCCTTCGTTTTTTCTAGTGGGTTCTAACTTCTAATTTCTAATGAAGGGGCTTTTTCTTACATTTTTTAAATAAAATGAAATTTAAATTAAAGAAAGATGAGTTTTGGCCCGTTTTCCTATAATATAGAAAAAATTCACTAAACTTAGCGCACAAACTTTTCATTGATCTATTTTTTTTCATTGGGATTCAATCCAAATCACGATGTCATTTTCTTGTTCCTGAATGGGTTTCGTCAATTTTTTATTCCATTTTTTTAGGTTTATGCTCTACTCCGAGTAAAGATCTGCCCGATTTTGATTTGCGCATATAGGACAAATGACCCAATACCACGTCTTTTTGCTATGATTTCATTTCCTTTTTTATTTTAATTTAATGCCTTTTTCTTTCAGGTTTTCCGCCAAATATTCAACATATTTCTCATATTATTCGATTGATTAACAGTTTGAAATCACTCTTATTTATATATATTTATAATTTCATTTTTAAAGAAAAATAGTTTAAAAAAAAAAATAAAAAAAAAAAAATTATGATTATGATATAGGTGGTAATCGTAAATATATTACCAATTGGGTTTTTTTCTAAACGGAGCCTGGACACTTCATTTTATCGGTCCAACCAAGCCAACCATAAACCAACCAAGCCAACGATAAATCATTCTAATTGAAAATATTAATCTGGATACCCCCAAAAAAAATGAAATGGATCCCTAATTGTACTTCATTCCACTTCACGCTACAAATTTTTGATAATTCAATCAATCTTTTTGGGGCGAAACAGAGGATATCTCGATCGGGCGAGAGAACGGGGGAATCCCATATGACCCAATATATTTGACAAGTCGCACTATATGTCAATCCAACCTGCATTTCCCTCCCCCAGACTTTGAAAAGGAACTCTTGGAACACCAATAGGCATTAAAGGAAAGAAAAAGAATTAAATACTCTATTTCACTTTGATGTGGAAGCGTAATAATGGTCTTAATAATATTGGCCTTTATCATATTTTATACATAGATAGAATAAGGCCATAAAATAAAGAAAGACAGAATGAATGAAAGAGAATTCTTACGAATAGGGCCTTTGAATGATGAACAAATAGGGATGCATTCATTCATAAAAAATAGGATCAACCCCCATTGCGTATTGATACTTATCGGGTATAGAATAGATCTGCTTCTCTTTTTTCTTCTGAGCCGAATTCTTCCCTTATTATTAATGGAATAGAACAAATATTAATCCTTTCTCCGAAAGAATCCACCGAAAAGGGGAGGTATTCCAATGCAATAAAGTTACATAGTGTCTATTTTTCGTTGATAAAGGGGTATTTCCATGGGTTTGCCTTGGTATCGTGTTCATACTGTCGTATTGAATGATCCCGGTCGCTTGCTTTCTGTTCATATAATGCATACGGCTCTGGTTGCTGGTTGGGCCGGTTCAATGGCCCTATATGAATTAGCCGTTTTTGATCCCTCCGATCCCGTTCTTGATCCAATGTGGAGACAGGGTATGTTCGTTATACCCTTCATGACTCGTTTAGGAATAACCAATTCATGGGGCGGTTGGAGTATTACCGGGGGGACTCTAACAAATCCGGGTATTTGGAGTTACGAAGGTGTGGCCGGAGCACATATTGTGTTTTCTGGCTTGTGCTTCTTGGCAGCTATCTGGCATTGGGTATATTGGGATCTAGAAATTTTTTGTGATGAGCGCACAGGGAAACCTTCTTTGGATTTGCCCAAGATTTTTGGAATTCATTTATTTCTCTCAGGAGTGGCTTGCTTTGGCTTTGGCGCATTTCATGTAACAGGATTGTATGGTCCTGGAATATGGGTATCCGACCCTTATGGACTAACTGGCAAGGTACAACCTGTAAATCCAGCGTGGGGCGTGGAAGGTTTTGATCCTTTTGTTCCGGGAGGAATAGCCTCTCATCATATTGCAGCAGGGACATTGGGCATATTAGCGGGCTTATTCCATCTTAGTGTCCGTCCGCCCCAACGTTTATACAAAGGATTACGTATGGGAAATATTGAAACCGTCCTTTCCAGTAGTATAGCTGCTGTCTTTTTTGCAGCTTTTGTTGTTGCTGGAACTATGTGGTATGGTTCAGCAACTACCCCCATCGAATTATTTGGTCCTACTCGTTATCAATGGGATCAAGGATACTTCCAGCAAGAAATATATCGAAGGGTTAGTGCTGGGTTAGCCGAAAATCAAAGTTTATCAGAAGCTTGGTCTAAAATTCCTGAAAAATTAGCTTTTTATGATTACATTGGCAATAATCCGGCAAAAGGAGGATTATTCAGAGCGGGTTCAATGGACAACGGGGATGGAATAGCCGTTGGGTGGTTAGGACACCCTATCTTTAGAGATAAAGAAGGGCGTGAACTTTTTGTACGTCGTATGCCTACTTTTTTTGAAACATTTCCGGTTGTTTTGGTAGACGGAGACGGAATTGTTAGAGCGGATGTCCCTTTTAGAAGGGCAGAATCGAAGTATAGTGTCGAACAAGTAGGTGTAACTGTTGAGTTCTATGGTGGCGAACTCAATGGAGTGAGTTATAGTGATCCTGCTACTGTGAAAAAATATGCTAGACGTGCTCAATTGGGTGAAATTTTTGAATTAGATCGTGCTACTTTGAAATCCGATGGTGTTTTTCGTAGCAGTCCAAGGGGTTGGTTTACTTTTGGGCATGCTTCGTTTGCTTTGCTTTTCTTCTTCGGACACATTTGGCATGGTGCTAGAACCCTGTTCAGAGATGTTTTTGCCGGTATTGATCCAGATTTGGATGCTCAAGTGGAATTTGGAGCATTCCAAAAACTTGGAGATCCAACTACAAGAAGACAAGTAGTCTGATGCCAGATTGCTTTGTTATTTTTCGCTTCTATTTTCTGTTTGTGATTTGACATAGGCTGCTGGAAAAATCTTGATTAAAATCGCTGCCTTTTCTTTGATTCTTGTTCTTTCTTTATTTTATTCGGGAGATGATTCCAAATAAACAGGTACGGAAGCTATAATTGTAAACCACGATCGAATTTATGGAAGCATTGGTTTATACATTCCTCTTAGTATCTACTCTAGGGATAATTTTTTTCGCTATCTTTTTTCGAGAACCGCCTAAAGTTCCAACTAAAAAAATGAAATGATTTTTCATTATCTCAATTGAAGTAATGAGCCTCCCAATATTGGGAGGCTCATTACTTCAATTAGTCCCCGTGTTCCTCGAATGGATCTCTTAATTGTTGCGAGGGTTGCCCAAAGGCAGTATATAAGGCATACCCAGTAAAACTTACAAGTAAACCAGATATAGAGATGGCGACTAAGGTTGCTGTTTCCATTATTATATAATTTCAAGATCACAATGGATCTATGATAAGATCGTTTATTTACAGCGGAATGATATACAAAGTCAACAGATCTCACTGAATACAAAATAAGATTTATGGCTACACAAACCGTTGAGGGTAGTTCTAGATCTGGTCCAAGACGAACTGTTGTAGGGGATTTTTTGAAACCATTGAATTCGGAATATGGTAAAGTAGCCCCTGGATGGGGAACGACTCCTTTGATGGGTGTCGCAATGGCTTTATTTGTGATATTCTTATCTATTATTTTGGAGATTTATAATTCTTCCGTTTTACTGGAGGGAATTTCACTGAATTAGATTCACAAGAACCACGAAGCCTCGCTTTTCAATACAAAAAGTGAAACTTTTAGTTCTCGGATTTTTTTATCCCATTCTATTTTGGTAGTTCGACCGCGAAATTTATTTGTTTCTGTATTTCCGGAATATGAGTGTGTGACTTGTTACAATTGATCCTATTGATAGTACAGAAAATGGGTCTGTCATCTTGATCGAGATAGTTTTATCCCGTCGGATAGCCATTCTAGTATCTGGAGCACGGAATATATGAAATGGATCACGAAGTATTCGAACTATGATTCATACTTAATATTCAAACCTCGCGGCCGGCCTCAAAATTCAAAGAAAGAGTTATATTATTTATAACTCGAAAGATTTTTTCTTCTTTCAAACTCTCATTTAGTTTATGCTTAGTTTGATCAAAGGACAAACC